ATACCAATTCAAATTGAATGGATTCAAAATGATGTTACTGCACGAATAGGGATTATAAATTTTACCTTTTTCATCCAGTAAATAATATTTAAGGATTTGAAAAATCTGTTTTAAATTGTCAAGTTGCAAATAGTTAGTTACCAAGATTTGATTATGGGTTATTAAATCGGAAAATAAATCAAAATTATAAATTGGAAAGCCTGTTCCTAAGGGGCCCAACGGATTCCTAATTGGAATTGGAATTAGGGGGTCCTCTTTGATTGATTCTTTTATCACATTGGGAGATTTTACATCGTTGAATGGGCCTGTTCGAGAACAATTGGATGATGACAAAATTATCAAAGATTGAGATTCCTTATTTCGATTCAATAACGTATGAATAGTTCCTTGATTTGGATTAAGGGATTCTTGAATCCTTGCCTTGGAATAGGAATAAATGGAAGAAAACGGATTGACATTAGCGCGATCTGATCCATTCTCAGAGATTAATCCTGAACCCGACAGATCATTTCTTTTTCCGGTATACAAAATAGGTGACTTCGCTAAGTCGATTCTTAGAAAATCTCTAATTAAACCATTTGTCCTTATTTCAACAAAGGAAGCACAGGCCTTTTCGATCTTTTTGTCTTGGTCCCAATTCAACACTAAACAAGTCCGAACTAATTGAATACTTGTGTCCCAAATTTCAAGAATTGGGTCGTAATAAAGGATATAGTTGACAACTCGAAGTTGTAGATTATCACTTTCTTGCAAGAGATCCGGTGGGAAAAGTCTTCCTAAATTTATACCATCCGTTTTTTTATATGGGACTACAGGTTGAACCAAAACAAAATATTTTTTTTCATACCTGGAAAGTTTCATTCGTTGGATATAGAGCCAATTTTTCAATTTTTTGTAGTCTTTGGAATTTTGTTTTCCCCCTCCTGGTGGTATCAATCGGAATGCCTTGTTTGTCTTTCCAGGAAAATGGATATCTCCAGAAAAGATTATTAGTTTCATTTTTTCTGCTTTTTTCTTCACTCGGACCAATCCACCTACCCGACTTCTTCTATTTAAAGTGATTTGTGTATCTATCCCAATAATACTATTGTGCCGTACCATTATGGAACAAGATTCGGCCAAAATGTGGACTTCCACGGGAATAAAAAAAAACGGATTTACTTCCTTTTGGTATTTTGGCCAAAATACCTTGACTCCTCGATACTCAATCAACTCCTCTTCATTAACGATTGAATTCAGTTCTCTAGTCTCATATTTAGTAAGTCCCGAGCTCTTTCTTATATATCGAGGATCGTCGAAATAAGCAAGAATACTATTTCTACGGAGAATACCATTTCGGGGGATTTCAATTGAGATACCTGAAGAAGGCATTAATTGGTTCTCGCCCTCTTGAATCGATTCGAGTGGGATGATGACTCTATTTCTTCGCCTCTTTGCCAATAAATCCGAATTCCCCTCGAGAACGGCCGGATTTCTGAGATTACAACGACCGGTACATGTCATTCGATTAAGTTCTGAATAATCAGGAATCCTATCTCCTTTTTGATTTTTACCAGAAAAATACGAACTAAAAAATTTGTGTCTCACTTGATTATTAGTTACTGAGGGGTTAGAAATATATCTTCGCTTAACAGAAAGAGAATAAGCGTTCATTTGATCTTGATCCTTGTGGATCGAACAGGGACCTGGACTGGATCTCCAGGGCTCCCCTAATAATATCCATAAATGACTTGTTTTTGGTAAGAGATGAATATTACCATATGTAAATTCAGGTGCATGGTACACATCGGTATTCCAGTGCATTTCGCCTTCTGAGTCAGAATAAATATGTTTTCGAACCTTCTCTTTCAAATTCAAAGTGGATGTTCTCGCGCGAATCTCAGCAATGACTTGTTCTGATTCTACATATTGATCGTTTTGAACTAAAAGAAAACTTTTGGGCGGAATACACACATTGTGTATAATATCTTCACTTTCAATAGTTACATACAAGTCTCTAGAACATAGAAAAGCAGGATGTCCATGACGTGTACGTGTCGGATGAACCAAATCCTCATTGAATTTTATTTTTCCATTAGAAGGGGCTCGGACATGTTCTGCAGTACCCCCTGTGAATACTCCGCCGGTATGAAAAGTTCTTAATGTTAATTGAGTACCTGGTTCTCCAATAGATTGACCTGCAATAATACCTACAGCTTCTCCCAATTCGACCAGGTCGTCGTGAGCTGGGCTTCGGCCATAGCATAGTTGACAAATCCAAGATGTACTCCTACAAGTAAAGGGGGTTCGAATAGAGATTGGTTGTGCTCTAAAAGTTATGAATCTATTAACAAGTCCAACCCCAATATCTTGATTTCTAGTAGCAATGCATCGCGAACCTATATATATATGATCCGCTAATACACGCCCAATTAATGTTTGGATAAAAATCCTGTCGGTCATCATTCCATTTCGAGGACTTACAGAAATACCTCGGACGGTGCCACAATCTGTTCGACGTACAACAATGTGTTGAACTACTTCAACAAGTCTGCGCGTGAGGTATCCTGCATCTGATGTTCGGATAGCGGTATCCACAACTCCTTTACGGGCTCCGTAGCAAGAAATAATATATTCTGTTAAAGAGAGTCCTTCGCGTAAATTGCTTTGAATGGGTAAATCAATCATTTGACCTTGGGGATCCGACATTAATCCTCTCATACCTACTAATTGATGTACCTGAGATGCATTTCCTCTGGCTCCCGAAAAAGACATTATATGGACTGGATTAAAAGGATCGGTCATCCGAAAATTAGGATTCATTTCTTGTCGCAAATATTCACTTGTGGCATACCAGATCTCGATCGATTGACGTAATTTTTCTACTGCGTGTACATTCCCATAATGATGGTGTTTTTCCAAAATAAAACTTTGTTGTTCAGCGTCTTGAACTAGCCATCTTTTAGAAGGTATTGTTAAAAGATCATCAATTCCTAATGAAATGGATGCGGCGGTAGCTTGTCGGAAACCCAGAGTCTTTACTTGATCCAGGATATGTGATGTATATCCGATTCCATAGTGATCAATAAATCGACTAATAAGTCGTTTCATGGCAGTTCCGTCTATCACTTTATTGTGAAAGACCTGAGTGGGCCGTTCTGCCATCAGTACCTCCATATTGCGCTGAGTAGAATTTGACAATGGGTTTGAGTCAGTGATTGGACAACTTCCTTTTCTAGATCTTGATTCACGTAGAAATTCCGCAATTTTATAGTCCTAGTTAACCCGGCGAGACTCGAATTCCCGCTGGTAGCATAGAATTACAACAGCCCTGCCAAAACCCCTGTATGGCTTCTTCTATTTCTCGATAAAGAGAAATATGCCCAAGAGTGGTTCGAATATATATATAAAGAATTTCTTTTTTTATACTTTTTACTATTAGATAGTGTCCATAAATCTCATAATAGGTCCCCAAAGCTTCATAGTGAATTTCAATGGGAGCTTCTCTTGCAGCAATAACGCGTTGATCTAGTCGCCACCGCAGCCACAAAGGACTACCTAAATTGATTCGTTTTTGCCGAAAAGCTCCAATTGCATCATAGGCGTTACAAAAAAACGGTTCTTTTTTTTTTGTATACTTATAGTTATTATCTTCATTTTGATAGTTTCTACCATTACACGGATTATACCTATTTAGACAAATACCCCGACGATTTCCACTCGTTAAGACATAGAGTCCACTAAGCATATCTTGAGTTGGTGCAGAAATGGGATCTCCAATAGTTGGAGACAAAAGATTCATATGAGAAAACATAAGTAAACGTGCCTCTGCTTGAGCCTCCAAAGATAAAGGCACATGAACAGCCATTTGATCCCCGTCAAAGTCCGCATTGAAGCCCTTACAAACTAATGGGTGTAAACAAATAGCGCGCCCTTCTACTAAAATGGGGAGGAATGCCTGTATGCCTAATCTATGCAGAGTAGGCGCTCTATTCAGCAATACAGGATGGTCATCCAGAATTTCTTGAAGTATTTCCCATACAATCGGTTTTTTTTTACGAATTTGACTCTTAGCAACTCCGATGTTCGAAGCAAGATGTTTTCTAATTAGGTCACGAATTACAAATGCCTGGAAAAGTTCTATTGCTATTTCGCGAGGCAATCCACATCGATGTAATGAAAGTGAAGGGCCCACGACAATCACTGACCGCCCTGAATAATCGACGCGTTTACCAAGCAGAGTCTCGCGAACTCTTCCTTCTTTGCCTTCAATTACATCTGAAAGCGACTTGTAAACTCTGTTATGATCATCTCTCATTGGTTGTCCGCAGATTCCATTATCAAGAAGTGCATCCACTGCTTCTTGTAGCAATTTTTCCTGAGATATTATTAATTCTTCTGGCGTAGCTATACTTGTTGTTAATAGATCTGTAAGAGTATTATTCCGATAGATAATTCTTCTATAGATTTCATTAATATCCGAGGTCACCAATTTATCCTCATCTATATGATAAATTGGTCTCAACTCAGGAGGAAGAACTGGTAATAGACACAAAACCATCCATTTTGGTTCTATATTTGTTCGAATAAAATGCTTAGCCAATTCCATACGTCTAAGCAAAAAATCCTTTCTTCTTCCAACTTTTCGATCTTCCCATTCATTCCCTGTGGGTTCCTCTTCCTCCAATTCTTTCCATTCTACCAATGAATAATCTATAATAATTCGTAAATCTAGATTGGCTAATTGTTGTCTGATAGAACCTCCCCCGGTAGACATCTCTCGATTTCTAAATGTATCGAAGCTCCGGGTAGTAAAAAAAATTGGGATCCTGTATTTCCAGGGTTGGATTTCATATTCCAATAAACCCCGTAATCGTAAAAAAGTGGGTTTCTTATCTATGGGCCTAGCAAAATAAAAATTGGGATAGGATCTCCCCCCCTCAAAATCGGACGTGAAAGTTTACTCTCATCCGGCTCAAGTAAGTCAAATAAAGAAAAAAAGAAAAAGAAAGGAGTTCTCC